TCTAACCACACAATTACCAGCACTCCTATTATGATTCCAAATACAGGAGTAAAAATAGGAATAAGTAACCATATGAGCCCATAAACCTCTTTTAAGGATTCCGATCTGGAAAAAGAATTGATAGCTTGTACTTTTATCGTATCAATTATCATTTCAACGATCAACTTCTCCCATAATAATATCTATACTACCTAGTATTGTCATAATATCGGCCAATTTCATTTTTTTAACTAACTGAGGAAGAATTTGCAAATTGATAAAACCAGGTGGACGAATTTTCCATCTCCAGGGAAAAACACTCCGATCTCCTACCAGAAAAATTCCCAATTCCCCCTTGGGGGCTTCTACTCTCACATAAAGTTCTTGTTTAGACAATTCAAAAGTGGGCGAAGGTTTCTTACTAATGAATCGATAATCAAAATCATTCCATTCAGAATCCTTTGTTTTATCAAAACGCCGTACCTCTAAATTCTCATAAGGCCCTCCGGGAATTCCTTCCAGGGCTTGTTGAATAATTTTGATGGATTCCACCATTTCACCGATTCGGACTAAATAACGGGCTAGTGAATCGCCCTCTTTTTGCCATTGTACTTCCCAATCAAATTCGTCGTAAGACTCATAATGATCAATTTTACGAAGATCCCACGGAATTCCGGAAGCTCGTAGCATTGGTCCCGATAAACCCCAATTTATTGCTTCCTCTCCACTAATAATACCCACCCCTTCAACTCGTTCCAAAAAAATAGGATTACGCGTAATAAGCTTTTGATATTCAGTAACCCCTGTTAAAAAATAATCACAGAAATCCAAGCATTTATCTATCCAGCCATAAGGTAGATCAGCAGCCACCCCTCCGATACGGAAATAATTATGCATCATTCGCATACCTGTGGAAGATTCGAATAGGTCATATATCAATTCCCTCTCTCGGAAAATATAGAAGAAAGGGGTCTGCGCACCGATATCTGCCATAAAAGGGCCAAGCCATAACAAATGAGAAGCTATACGACTCAGTTCTAGCATAATTACTCTAATATAGCTCGCTCTTTTCGGTACTTGGATATTTCCCAACTGTTCTGGTCCATTTACCGTTATTGCCTCTGTAAACATAGTAGCTAAATAATCCCAACGTGTTACATAAGGAAGATATTGTATAATTGTTCGATTTTCCGCAATTTTTTCCATTCCTCTGTGTAAATAACCCAATACGGGTTCACAGTCAATAACATTTTCCCCATCTAGAGTAATGATGAGTCGAAGAACACCGTGCATTGATGGGTGTTGAGGACCCATATTGACTATCATGAGGTCTTTTCTTGTAGTCGGTACAGTCATATATTTTTTCCCCGATTCATTATTCCACGAATTGCTGAAAACAAAATGAAGTTCATTAAAAATAATAATTAATATTTATAATTCTAATTATTATTATTATAAATATTATAAATAAAAAAAAAATGAACTTAACGAGTTTTTGGCTCCCGAATATCCAATTGACTAATTAATTCTTTATAGCGTACTCTATTTTTCTTTGACAAATAAGCCAGGAGTCGTTGACGTTTTCCCAGAATTTTACGTAGACCTCTCTGAGATAAATAGTCTTTTCTGTGCAATTCCAAATGGGAAGTAAGTCTACGTATCTTATTGGTGAAACTGAATACTTGAAATTCAACAGACCCCCTATTTTCTTTTTTTTCTTCTTGCGAAATAACTGAAATGAATAAATTTTTAACCATAACAAAAAATTCTGCGTCCCTTTTTCTTTATTTACATTACAAATATAGATTTTACTAATCAGAAATAATAATGCCAGTCATTTTAATTTGTTATACACAATAATCGGGATTTATTCGTATACTTCTTTTTTTTTTAATTCACTTAATTGATAATCAATACAATTTTTTTTTTCAATTTTATTCAAATATAGATAAAAAATTGCTAACCTACAAAAGAGAAGAATTTTAACCTAAGATAAGAAGATTATGACGACTCATTACTTACTAGATAGAATTGCTAAGATCAAGGTCAGGTAATCAGTATCATGTACCATAATCTAATATACCAACATAAGGCTGTATATATTTGTTTGTGTTCATATACCATGTCAGAGATGCCGCTTGATCCATGTAATGTAAATGTATCATCAACTAATTATCAATCGTGGATACATATGTATCCTTGACATAATGAAACGACTACCATTATTGGTATCAAACCAATAGCGATTCATACAAGCAAAATCTTCGAATCGATAATTTGGCCAAAGAAATAATTTGAACTTAATAAATCGATTTGTATCTACATCAAGATACTTATCCTCATAAAAAAATTGGCCACAGCGCTTTACATTGTTCCCATTGCAAAATACTTGATTTCTATCCCCAACATTGACATTTCTTGAATTGAAACAAATGAGAATTCTCAATTCTCTACGACGTCTAGGAGATAAAAAATTATCAGGAACAATAAAATCATAAAAATTATCGTTTCTATTCCCATTTTCGTGTCGTGCAATGGATTCATTAAGACCATTCTTATCAACATTTCTTTTTTCTTGGTATCTTCGATTAGTTTGGCGCTTACTCTTATGCACCCGTGAAATAGCTATGGTTTGGTACATGATAAATTGTCCGTCCCATTTTATGGATAGCCGAGCTGGTTCAATAATCAATAGTCCCCTTTTTATCAATTTTGTAAGAGTTGTAGACTTCGGAATCAGCATTACATCCAAACTTATTTCGTCCCTTTGAATAGAGGATATAGCAATTTCCTTTGGATTTCTCAATCTAAGGAGTAGGCAATATACCTTGATATTATTTAGTATTTTTTGATTAAAAGCATTATCCCATTTCAATTGAAAAAGAAAATATCTTTTCAGGAAGAAATCTAGTTCCGCTCCTATCATGGATTTATTTTTATTTTTGCTTTTTTGAATGTATGATCCCCGATAATCTTCTTTAACATTTTTTTTTTTCGATGGATCAGATCCAATATTTTTGTTATTTTGTGCATATGATCCAAGATCTCCTTGGACTGGCTGTTGTTTTTCTTCTTGATTTTGATTCTCTAATTCAAGAGATTTTTTTGGATTATATAATCTATCTTTTTTTTTCTTTGCGTTGATATTTTTACTAATGTTTTTATTTATATTCAATTTCAAAAGAAGTAAATTGATTGGTATGATCCACGGTTGAATCTTATATGTATTATAAAGTGACACAAATTCTGGTAAAAACCAAAGTTCTAGATTTGATATCGGACAATTTAGGATTTCTTCATTCATTCCCATCCAGTCCAAAAATGTTTTTGTTTGATTGGTTGGGCAGATTTTTTTATGAATCGGGGGATTCATAAACACTTTCTTATCCATTTTTTTTTTATCCATTTTATCAATTATTTGATAATAATTAGTCCGAGTCTTAGTATTTTTATTAATGTTGGCGCTGGCCCCGATATCTCTATTTCTCCATTCCTCAATATCGATCTTTTTTCTAAGACAAAAATTAATAGTTCTCCAATCAAAATATTTTCTATCCGGATTTTTATCCCTATCAATAATAGAATCTTCTCGTAGATAGTTTCCAAGATCTATATCTCTCGGCAAATAAAAAAGTTCGGGATTATAATTATTGTAATTATAGGAAATCCTTTTTGCCTGGTTTACTTGGAATGGCGACCCATAAATATATGAACCTTTCTTATCTTCATAATTCAGATATTTATTTGATAAAAGATCATATTTGTAGTTTTTTAATTTATCTTTTTGGTTCGGTAATGAATTTACTGCATATGCATAATTGTTTTCTTTCTTGTAATGAATTAATTGGTCTTTTTCATATGAATAAAAATGGGTTGAGTTTTGATTTTGAACCATCAAATTTTGATTGATTCTATTCCGCCAATTTTGCGGTACTAATCTAGACCATCTAGTCTGAGATAAATTGTATTTATAGTGATCATTACCCATTAACCAGCTTTTCCATTCATTCATTTTAAAACCGCTAAGTTTATTATACCTTGATTCGAAATGAAATATTCCGTGTGTTCCAAAAAAATCTTTTTTTATTCTATCCTTAATAAAAGGAATTGTTCCGTGATATTGAAATAAAAATTTCAAGTAATGCTTGTTGATAACTTGGGCTTGTGATAATTTGTAAAATACATATGCCTGTGACAACGAAGAAAGGTCACAAAAAATCTGAGAATTTTTATTTCTAATATTAGAAATAAACTTTTTTATAGTCGAAATAAAATAAATTTTATTTTTTTTATTTTTATCAATATAAAATCCTTTTTTATTTGTTTCATCATTGGAATTATCCGTTATTTTGTTTTTTAATTGAAGTAAAATTTTTACATGTATTCTGGGAATATTAATGATACGTAAAAAAATATCTTTGTATATCCTTTCAATAAACAAATAAAAAAAATAGTGATATTTGCGCATTAGTCTAGCACTTCTTCTTTTTAATATCTGCCAAACCTTTTTTGGTGATTCTAATCTTTTATCATCACAATTTGTTTCGTTAGGACTAACGTTTATATACGTAGTTATAAATATATTTTTTTTTTCTTTTGTTATTTTTTCGATTTGATTTCTGATTGTATTTGTCTTATCAGCCAGATCTTTCATCTTTTTTTCTGTCAGTGAATAATTTGTCCAATCCACAGATCTAATTCGAATGGACGATTCATTATTTATATGATTACTTATTAGTAATTTTTTTTTTTTTGTATTCGATTCATATACTTCCCTCAATCCAAATAATGGAATTAGACTTGCTTTTTTAAGTTCTTTCATTATTCTTTTTATAAATCGAACTATTTTTCTAACCCATCTTGGTTTTTCTTTTGATACTTTTCGAAACCATTTTGCTCTTTCGTTTATAATTTTTAGGGCTAGAAAACGTTTTTTTTTAACTTTTATAAGTCTTTTTTCAAGTTGTTTCCAAATAGGTTCAAAAAAGGAAGGTAGTTGTCGGGGAGAACCAAAAGGTAAT